ACAGATTCGATTATGTTCAATTTGAATCGATCTCAATTGATTCCTCGTTACTACCCATAGGAGAAGTAATAAGTAGGGATGACAGGATTTGAACCCGTGACATTTTGTACCCAAAACAAACGCGCTACCAAGCTGCGCTACATCCCTTTCTTTCAATTGTTGTACAGTGTCATTGTAGAGAATCCCTGTCTTGTTTTCCACATCGTTATTTCCTCCATCTATATACAATTTCTTATACAATTTCTCTTGTAATTTCTTCTTTTTGGTCTCATAAAATAGAAAAGATAAAAGAATTATGTACATATGAAATCTAACATATAAAAGAAGAAATATTTATAGGTAATGTTCGGGAAGAAGGGGACATCTTTTTCCGTTTTAGGGACAGGAAGATCTCATCTATCGGATCATTGTATATATCCATTTTAGTTATGGATTCCACGTACAAATCAAAATCAAAGTGATCTTTAACTACATATGCATCTGATCATATACGTATTACAATAAAAAAAAAAAACTAAGGAGGATTTTCAATGCGAGATATAAAAACATATCTCTCCGTGGCACCTGTGCTAACTACTCTATGGTTCGGGTCTTTAGCAGGTCTATTGATAGAGATCAATCGTTTATTCCCGGATGCATTGGCATTCCCTTTTTTCTCATTCTAGTTATTGACGTGGGAAGAAATAAAGAAGATTAGAGATAGAATAAATTCTCTGTGACTAGTTCCTCCCCCTTTCACTTTCGTTGTTTAGGAAGAAAAGGTAAAGAATAAGAGTTGATTCAACCTCGGCTAAACTAGGGTTCAGGATAGAATGAATAGGGGGAGAGTAGAAATAGAAATGTGGATCCAGGGCAGGCTATTCGAGATCATACAAGATACTTAAATAAAATACTGGGATTAGGAATAATAATTGATAGTTAGAAATCATTTTATTACTTATTATTTTATTACTCTATTGATTGCAACGAAATCTTTCATATCATGAATTTCATTTCCAGTTAGCAACTTCTAGTTATTTTTCGTTCCCGTCTTCTTCTTCGGTTCGTATCAAAAATAGAAGAGTTGAGTGACTTCAAAATCCAAAGGGGGTTCATGGCCGCGGGGAAAGATGTCAGAGTAAGAGTTATTTTGGAGTGTACCAGTTGTGCCCAAAATGGTGCCAATAAGAAATCACCAGGCGTTTCCAGATATATTACTGAAAAGAATCGACACAATACGCCCGGCAGATTGGAATTGAGAAAATTCTGTCCCTATTGTTACAAGCATACAATTCATGGGGAGATAAAAAAATAGATTGAATAGGACACCATTCCAAGGAACGGGAAGGAATTACATATATATGAACAAATCAAATCCTATTTTTGGCGGATCCGAATGAATGGAGAAATAAAATAGGATTTTAGAGAGAAGGAATAAACCATGGATAAATCTAAGCGAGCTTTTCATAAATCCAAGCGATCTTTTCGTAGGCGTTTGCCCCCAATTGGATCGGGGGATCGAATTGATTATAGAAACATGAGTTTAATTAGTCGATTTATTAGTGAACAAGGAAAAATATTATCTAGACGAGTCAATAGATTGACCTTGAAACAACAACGATTGATTACTATTGCTATAAAACAAGCTCGTATTTTATCTTCGTTACCTTTTCTTAATAATGAGAAACAGTTTGAGAGAACCGAGTCGACCCCTAGAACTACAGGTACTAGAGCCAGAAAAAAATAGGCCTACTCCTCAATTGAATCAGAACGAAAATCGGAACTGAGATTGATGCTCTGTTCGAAAAAGCCGGAGATTCAGATTTGATTGTCGCGTCGTAAGAAAAAAAAAAAACAAGAAAGAATAGGGGAAGAAATCTTTCTTTATTGAAACGCGTTCGTTCATTCCTACTACTTATCATATAAATTTCGACTCTACCTTCCCGGAGGTCATTCTCCGGGGAACTCCGTTTAAATCATTCCGACGAATTCCTGCCAATCTCCTTAGTTGCCGATCTGATCTCATTGGAAATCATGTAAAGACAATTCCTATTTGATATAGCTAGTTGTGCAGGTATTTTACGATTAAGAAGCAACTGCCCCTTGTACAGATCATGTATTAATCGACTATAGGATCCCCCATTCTCACGAGTTACTGCATTTATCCGAGTGATCCACAAACGACGAAAATCTCTCTTTTGCCTGCCTCTATCCCGATGAGCGGAAACCAAAGCTCTCATTTTCTGTTGAGTAGTAGTTCGAGTAAGTCTCGAATGAGCCCCCCGAAAGGTTGATGCAAATAAAAAAATTTTTGTTCGACGTCTCCGAGCTATATATCCGCGCCTCACTCTTGTCATTTAATATGTAATATAATTTCACTTTGATGAATAACTAATTGATTTCTTTTCTTTGAGTCATTCTTTTCCCCTCTCCTAGTCTATTAATAACAAAACAGATTCTTCCGATGTATAAAATACAAATTCCAATGGCTTTTGCTACTATGACCTTCCCAACCACGATTTGCTATTTCTTCCAGGCATTTCATCTCGAAATAAGAAATTGTACCGGTACTAGATACTAGGTATAAAATAAATAGTGGGTTCCATCGTTTCTATGGTTACTTCTTAAACGGTGAGGCCCTTTCTATACACCGGAGCCCCTTCCCTTATTGATTTAATCAATAATGTTATTGTGAACTTGTACAGTTCACACTGTTTTGCTCTACCCATCAATTATTCAGATAATAGGTCTTTTCACAATGAGATCTATCCATACAGTGACGGCATTTAATTAGGAAGGTTGGCTAGGTAGCTGACCCTGTTAGTCCGTTCTTGCAAGAGTAGGAGCATAATATTTCTGCTTTTTGAATACTATTTCCCCCCGCTTAATGGATAACCATTTGCTACCAATGAGGAATTGCTTCTCATCTCAAATTGAGGCGATTGGATTTGCACCAATGGAAACCATAAATTCCATACACAATAGAGGTATATGATAGATCTTTTTTTGTTAGATAGTGAATGGAGTTCTTCCATTCTATCCTATTCCTTGGTACTGGTCATTGATACTGGAAAATTTTTGTATTTTGTCCAGCCCATGATCTGAACAGAACGAGTCGCACATACACCCTAGTACATGTTCCTCTACGCTGAGGACATCCTCGAAGAGCGGGGGATTTCGTGACATTTCTGATTGGCTGTCTTGTGTTTCTAATAAGTTGTTTAATAGTTGGCATTCTGAATCGTATACAGAATCGTCTGGTTTAGATCGATCTTAACCGGATGATTATAAATTACTTCCGTTTAATATTTGATTTTGCCCCGCGGAAGAAGATAAAATCTCGAATCACGGTTGATTCAAATTATGGTTCGAAATGGAATCACTGATTTACGCGAAATCTCCGGTGGTATTTTTGATCGCTACAAGATCCACAACGCCATGAGCTTGGGCTTCTGTTGCTGACATAAAAACATCCCTTTCCATGTCTTCGGATACAACCCATAAAGGGTTGCCGGTTCTTTGTGCATAAACCCTTGCGAGGGTTTCGCGGAGTTTCAGTAGCTCCTCCGCTTCCAAGAGAACGTCTCCAGTTTGCGCCTGATAAAAAGAAGTAGCAGGTTGGTGGATCATAACCCTGATGATATAACATAATGAATGGTTCCTCTATCTCGTATGATCGGGCGAAAGGGAAGGGATAAAGAAAAAAAAAAGAGAGAAGAAAAAAAGATAGAATTGAACAACCGTACAGGCATCCTTTGTGCATTGCATACGGCTCTGCAATGGAATTTACCCTTCCCCTTCCATCGAAGAAAGAGAAAACTAGAATCTATCAGACCCGGAGCGTTGGATGATCCATTTACCACCCTTCCCCTCGGAGGAGTCAAAAATACTATGATGGTTCCGTTGCTTTCTATATTTATCTCTTCTGTAATTCAGCAATCCCAAAGTTTCTTTCTGATCCGATCAAATAAGCAAAAAAAAAAAAGGGGTTTGTGACGCTGAAATGGACCCCCGATACATAAGAGCAAACCGGAAATAACCATTGTTTCATACTACTATCTCGATACATAATTTCATTTATGAAAAAGCAAGAAGGGTTTGCTTATATCGAACTAGAAGTGCCATGCTATTATTACTTAATATTCCATATGGCGAAGGCATAGTCTTCTTTTTTCTCTCAAATCAAAAATCATTGGCGCCAAGCGTGAGGGAATGCTAGACGTTTGGTAAATTCTCCTCCAACCAGGATGAGAGATCCCATTGAGGCGGCTAATCCCATGCATATTGTATGTATGTCTGGTGGCACAAATTGCATAGTATCATAAACAGCTAGTCCTGATATTACCCATCCACCGGGGGAGTTTATAAACAGATAGAGATCCTTGGTAGCATCTTCTATACTGAGATATACCATGAGACTAACAATCTGGTTCGAGATCTCGCTATCAAGCTCTTGGCCTAAAAAAAGTAATCTTTCTCGATGAAGTCGGTTGATTAGGACAAAATTTTATTCCTTAGGAACCGTATACGCACCTTTCGATGCATACGGTTCAATAAATTGCGAAAAACAAAAGAATCAATGTGTTGATTCCAGCCCTTCCAGCCCTATTTCTTTTCTTTTTTCGTAGCAGGCTTTTTCCTGAGGAAGGGTTTTTTCTTCCATTTTCCAAGAAACATGAGTTTTTGTTCGCCCCCCTATAAAAAAAAAGAATTCACTGAACTTATTGAACTACCCTCTCATTGATATATTGTTTCATCGAGATCCAAACCACGATGTCATTTTCTTGTTCCTGAATGGGCCTCTTCAATTCTTTTAGGTTTATGCTCTACTCCGGATAAAGATCCGCCCGAATTCTATTTGCACATATAGGACAAACGATCCCAGTAACCGCTTCTTTACGACTTTTTTTTTGCAATCCCTTTCATGCCTTCCGCCCAATCTTCGATGTATTTATCGTATTACTTCATTGATTGGCAGTTTGAGATCACTCATATGGTATAAATAGGAATCATTTATGATACAAGTGGTAATCATTAATCATACATATATTACCAATTTGGTATTTTCTGAACGGAGCCTGGATACTTCAGTTTCTTGGTCCAAGCCAACCATAGATTATTCTAATTGATAATATTTATATTTATCCCCAAAATGGAATTTATTGATCTAATTGCACTTCACGCTCCGAATCATTGATAGTTCAATCAATCTTTCTTGGACGAAAGAGAGGATATCTCGATGGGGGGAGAGAACGGGGAAATTCCATATGACCCAATATGTCTGACAAGTCGCACTATACGTCAATCCAAACTGCATCTGCCTCTCCAGGACTCCGAAAAGGTACTTTTGGAACACCAATGGGCATTAAATTCAAGAAAAAGAAGTACTATACTTCACTTTGATGCGGAGACGTAACAATGGTTTTATTGTCTTGATGATATTGCCGTTTATTGGATTTGATCCATAGATTGGAAGATTCATGGAGGAAGGCGCAATGAATAAATGAAAATTATGACGAAGCATTCGCTCACAAAAAATGGGCCAATTCCCCCATTGCGTATTGGTACTTATCGGGTATAGAATAGATCTGCTTCTCTTTGTTTTGTTCCTACGAACGGAATCGTTCCATTATTACTATTACCAACGGAAGGGAATAAATATTAACCCTTGCTCCGAGATAATCCACTGAAAAGGTGAGGGCCATAGCATAGTCTTTTCCAATGCGATAAAGTTACATAGTGTCTATTTTTCTTTGATGAAGGGGTAGTTCCATGGGTTTGCCTTGGTATCGTGTTCATACCGTCGTATTGAATGATCCTGGTCGGTTGCTTTCTGTCCATATAATGCATACAGCTCTAGTTTCTGGTTGGGCCGGTTCGATGGCTCTATACGAATTAGCAGTTTTTGATCCCTCTGATCCCGTTCTTGATCCAATGTGGAGACAAGGTATGTTCGTTATACCCTTCATGACTCGTTTAGGAATAACCAATTCATGGGGTGGATGGAGTATCACAGGAGGAACTATAACGAATCCGGGTATTTGGAGTTACGAGGGTGTGGCCGGGGCACATATTGTGTTTTCTGGCCTGTGCTTCTTGGCAGCTATCTGGCATTGGGTGTATTGGGACCTAGAAATATTCTGTGATGAACGTACGGGAAAACCCTCTTTGGATTTGCCCAAGATCTTTGGAATTCATTTATTTCTCTCAGGGGTGGCTTGCTTTGGGTTTGGCGCATTTCATGTAACAGGCTTGTATGGTCCTGGAATATGGGTGTCTGATCCTTATGGACTAACCGGAAAAGTGCAATCTGTAAATCCAGCGTGGGGCGCGGAGGGTTTTGATCCTTTTGTTCCGGGAGGAATAGCTTCTCATCATATTGCAGCGGGGACTTTGGGTATATTAGCAGGTCTATTCCATCTTAGTGTCCGCCCACCCCAACGTCTATACAAAGGATTACGTATGGGCAATATTGAAACTGTACTTTCCAGTAGTATAGCTGCTGTGTTTTTTGCAGCTTTCGTTGTTGCTGGAACTATGTGGTACGGTTCAGCAACGACTCCGATCGAATTATTTGGTCCCACTCGTTATCAGTGGGATCAGGGATACTTCCAGCAAGAAATATATCGAAGAGTTGGTACCGGGCTAGTCGAAAATCTGAGCTTATCAGAAGCTTGGTCTAAAATTCCCGATAAACTCGCTTTTTATGATTACATCGGTAATAATCCGGCGAAGGGAGGATTATTCAGAGCGGGCTCAATGGACAACGGAGATGGAATAGCTGTTGGATGGTTAGGACACCCCATCTTTCGAGATAAAGATGGGCATGAGCTTTTTGTACGCCGTATGCCCACTTTTTTTGAAACATTTCCAGTGGTTTTGGTAGATGGAGACGGAATTGTGAGAGCCGATGTTCCTTTTAGAAGGGCGGAATCAAAGTATAGTGTCGAACAAGTAGGTGTAACTGTTGAGTTCTATGGTGGCGAACTCAATGGAGTCAGTTATGGCGATCCGGCTACTGTGAAAAAATATGCTAGACGTGCCCAATTGGGTGAAATTTTTGAATTAGATCGTGCTACTTTGAAATCCGATGGTGTTTTTCGTAGCAGTCCGAGGGGTTGGTTCACTTTTGGACATGCCTCGTTTGCTTTGCTCTTCTTTTTCGGACACATTTGGCACGGCGCTAGAACCTTGTTCAGAGATGTTTTTGCCGGTATTGACCCAGATTTGGATGCTCAAGTGGAATTTGGAGCATTCCAAAAAATTGGAGATCCAACTACAAGGAGACAAGTAGTCTGATACAACATTGCTCTGGTATGTTTCGCCTCTATTTTATTTTCTTTTTGATTGGTATTGGTATAGGGTTAGGGTACCGGAAAAGTATTGATTTGAATCAACGCCTTTTCTTTGACTCTTGCCCCCCTTTTTTTTCTGGGAAATGATCCCAAATGAACAGGTGTGGAAGCTATAATTGTAAACTAAACCACGATCGAATCTATGGAAGCATTGGTTTATACATTCCTCTTAGTCTCGACTCTAGGGATAATTTTTTTCGCCATCTTTTTTCGCGAACCGCCTAAGGTTCCGAATAAAAAGATGAAATGATTTTTCATTATCTCAATTGAAACAATGAACCTCCCGCATTGGGAGGTTCATTATTTCAACTAGTCCCCGTGTTCCTCGAATGGATCTCTTAGTTGTTGAGAGGGTTGCCCAAAAGCGGTATATAAGGCGTACCCAGTAAAGCTTACAAGTGAACCAGATATGGAGATGGCGACTAGAGTTGCTGTTTCCATTATTAGGTAATTTCAAGACCACGATGGATCTACGATAAGATCGTTTATTTACAATGGAATGGTATACAAAGTCAACAGATCTCACAACCAATGCAATAGGATTTATGGCTACACAAACCATTGAGGGGAGTTCCAGCGGATCTGGGCCAAGACGAACGATTATAGGGGATTTATTAAAACCATTGAATTCAGAATATGGTAAAGTAGCTCCTGGATGGGGAACTACCCCCTTTATGGGTGTTGCAATGGCTCTATTTGCGATATTCCTATCTATTATTTTGGAGATTTATAATTCTTCCGTTTTACTGGATGGAATTTCAGTGAGTTAGGTCCAGAAGAACCAGGAAGTCCTAGCTTTTCAATAAAAAAAGAATCACTTAGGATTCGCCTTTCTAGGTTTTTCTGGTAGTTCGACCGTGGAATTATTTTGTTTCGGTATTTCCGGAATATGAGTGTGTGACTTGTGATAAGTGATCCTATTGATAGTACAGAGAACGGGCCTGTCATCTCGATAGAGATGGTTCTACCTCGTCGGATATTCATTCGAGTATCTGGAGCACGGACTCTATGGAATAGAATAGATTAAGAAATATTTGAACTATGATTCATACCTACTATTCAGACCTCGCGACCGGACTCCAAAAAATTTTCAAAGAGGTATTTCATAAATCGAACCATTTTTCTTCCTTCAGAATCATGCTTATTTTGACCGAAGAACAAATCTTTCTCTGGATTTTTAGTCATTACACCCTTTCATTAAATAAGTGATGATCAAACGGTTTTTACTCAGAGAACCTTTGGCTTTGCTTGGGGCTTTGTTGAATCATCGTGGTTCTAGTATGAATCTGAGGTTTCAACCAATTTATAGGGTCTCAACAAGAGAATTCCTATCCATTCAATAGTTAATCTGCATTACGCACAAACAAAAACAAGAAATAGGGTAAGAGAACATTCAAGAGGCCTGTAACGATCGACATAAAGATGAATGCGCCAACTTGATATTGTGGCATTATCATCACAAAGAAGAGATTCCGGCTTTTGGTTCGTTCGTATCTTCAGGGAAGATTGAATCGAGTGGCTAAAAAGTTTCAAACCAAACTTTCTATTACATATCTGTTGGAATCAGTATTTGGGTGTTTCCGCTTGAGCCGTACGAGATGAAATTCTCATATACGATTCTCAGAGGGGGAGTATCCTTGGTTTACCTATCTCAATAAAGTATATGATTGGTTCGAGGAGCGTCTCGAGATTCAGGCGATTGCAGATGATATAACTAGTAAATATGTTCCTCCTCATGTCAACATATTTCATTGTCTAGGAGGGATCACACTTACTTGTTTTTTAGTACAAGTAGCTACGGGTTTTGCTATGACTTTTTACTATCGTCCGACCGTTACAGAGGCTTTTGCCTCTGTTCAATACATAATGACTGAAGCCAACTTTGGTTGGTTAATCCGATCAGTTCATCGATGGTCAGCAAGTATGATGGTCCTAATGATGATCCTGCACGTATTTCGCGTTTATCTCACAGGTGGGTTTAAGAAACCTCGCGAGTTGACTTGGGTTACGGGTGTGGTTCTGGCTGTATTGACTGCATCTTTTGGCGTAACTGGTTATTCCTTACCTCGGGACCAAATTGGTTATTGGGCAGTGAAAATCGTGACCGGCGTACCTGAGGCTATCCCTGTCATAGGATCGCCTTTGGTAGAGTTATTACGTGGAAGTGCTAGTGTGGGTCAATCCACTTTGACCCGTTTTTATAGTTTACACACTTTTGTATTACCTCTTCTTACTGCCGTATTTATGTCAATGCACTTTCCAATGATACGTAAACAAGGTATTTCAGGTCCTTTATAGAATAGATCATATATCATTTCGGGTAGGAACAATAGTATTTCATTGCTACAAATATGGATTATTGAAAAGAATAAGACATGTTATTTGGATATTTCCCTTCAACTCCGAAGTATTTTTTATTTGATACGAATAGTTGAAGTGAATTCTCGGAAGAGAGATGGATTATGGGAGTGTGTGACTTGAACTATTGATTGGGCCATGCGGATATATAATTTGATCCGCCACATTGGAATTCACACCCAAATGTGTCTCTGTTCCAACCACCACGTAAGTACCCCCAGGATAGGCTGGTTCGCTTGAGGAGAATCTTTTCTATGATCAGACCCGAATCATGTCTCGTGCATGAGCAGGCTCCGTAAGATCCAGTA